AAGGGAAGGATATATAATAATTCAGAGAAATAATTATTCATAAAGTTACAAAATTGAAACTTAATGGATTAGTTTCAACAACCCAGTTAAAGCTCTTATATATGGTCCGCTCTAGATATAGTAGAAATATCAAAATTCTTATTATTTAATTATTTATTATTATAATTAGAAATTGAATATTATAAAAATAACAAATTATTATAACACTAACAGGGCGATGGGGAAAATAAGAATCCCCACCCCGGAAATGAAAAAAAAAGATATTCAAAAAAGAAAACCTTTGTATCTTATTCGAGTTAAACCAATTCAGGTTACTCCAAATTTATTTGTCGTACAAAAAAACTTTTTGAATTACCCGTAGAAAGAGATTTCGCTAATGAAAAAGCTTTCAACGAAGCCCAATATCCTTTCTTTTTCCAAACATTTTTTCGAATACGCTTTTTTGATGTAGAAGTACGTTTTTTTGGAACTGCCATTCAAAAAAAAGGTTATGCAGTGCTATAGTTGGATGTCAAAGACATCTATTTTTAAACCAAAACGATCGGTCTCTTTATGTCATTATTTATCTATTCCTATAGATTTTCTAGATTCTATATATATATATATACTACTATACACTACTATACAAATTTCATAAAAAAAAAAAAATAGAGATGGGAAAATAACATAAAATGCTTCTATTCTACAACAAAAAAAAACAATATGATATAACCTTTTTTTATTTATATTCCATACACTATGCAGAAAAAAAAAGAAGAATTTGTATTTAATTTATTGGTACCTTTCTTTTTTATATCTCCATTCAAATCTATAGGATAGATTAGGATCTATTATGACATATAAATTGAATTGATGAAATTAAAAAAACGTAAAAAAAAAAGTCTTTCCTTTTCTATTTCTATCTCTGCCTATTTTTTTTTGTCGTCCTACATTTATAATTTATACATCTCCATTTATACATGAAAAATACATCAAAACAAAAAGTGTAAAAAAACCATTTTATCTACCTAATAAAATAAAAAAACAAACTTGAATTTTTTTTTCTATTAATTGGTAATTGGTCAAGCTCGAAGAGAGAGTATGCCCAATTTTCATTTTCAATCAAATTCGAATGAGACTCGTAGTTAATCTGTTAAAGGATACATAATTTTGAAAAAAAAAAGAATATTTTCATTTTAGTAATAGTCATTTTTACCTTTAATTATATGTAAATGGAAAGAAAACATCGGATAGTCAAGAATAAATGAATTTATTGTAACGGAAGACAATCAATCAATTCCGCAATGAAAATGAACTAGTTAATAAGTTCGAATAAACAAACTCAAATATCGAATAAACAAACTCAAATAATTCGTTTTTCTTTTATTAAGTCAAGTTCTAGGACATCCTATGATTCATATCGAAATCAAGTACTTTTTGTGGTGGAATTCTTTGTATTCTTTATCGATGTATATAAATTATCGCCATACGTAATAATAAATAATAATTGAGATTTTCAGAAAAGAAAAATCTTACTAAACAAATAATTTTTTTTTTCATTAGTAACTCGGTGATATCATTTGATTCCTTCTAACTTCGAAATTTGAATATTTTTAAAATATTTGAGAAAGATTAAAAGATTAAGAATAGAAAATTCGAGTTAACTTTGTAATATCTTAATTTTTTTATTGCTCCCTTTCAATCAAAAGAGATAAGAGCCGGTGAATCAGAAACGATTAATTAAGAAAGAATAAGAAAAAAAAAGTTTTTATGGAGCATACATATCAATATTCATGGATCATACCTTTTGTGCCACTTCCAATTCCTATTTTAATAGGAATTGGACTCCTACTTTTTCCGACGGCAACAAAAAATCTTCGTCGGATGTGGGCTTTTCCCAATATTTTATTGTTAAGTATAGTTATGATTTTTTCGGTCGATCTGTCTCTTCAGCAAATAAATAGAAGTTCTATCTATCAATATGTATGGTCTTGGACCATCAATAATGATTTTTCTTTCGAGTTTGGGTACTTTATTGATTCACTTACCTCTATTATGTCAATATTAATCACTACTGTTGGAATTTTTGTTCTTATTTATAGTGACAATTATATGTCTCATGATCAAGGATATTTAAGATTTTTTGCTTATATGAGTTTATTCAATACTTCAATGTTGGGATTAGTTACTAGTTCGAATTTGATACAAATTTATATTTTTTGGGAATTAGTTGGAATGTGTTCTTATCTATTAATAGGTTTTTGGTTCACACGACTCGCTGCGGCAAACGCTTGTCAAAAAGCATTTGTAACTAATCGGATAGGCGATTTTGGTTTATTATTAGGAATCTTAGGTTTTTATTGGATAACGGGAAGTTTCGAATTTCAAGATTTGTTCGAAATATTTAATAACTTGATTTATAATAATGAGGTTCATTTTTTATTTGTTACTTTATGTGCCTCTTTATTATTTGCCGGCGCAGTTGCTAAATCTGCGCAATTTCCCCTTCATGTATGGTTAC